AACTCGAAACTTCCAACGGATGGCCAGTGCCCCACGGAAACAAAAGAATCGGTTATATTTCTCATATGCTCCCCTCTTATAGATAGGACTAACAAAGAACAGAGTTCTTTTTTTATCACTCCGCTCGCCCCCTTTTTTTTACATTTTTATTCTACGATGAAAGAAAAAATTAAACAAAAGGATTTGCAAATAAAAGAGCTAATGCCACGACCAGTCCATAAATTGTTAAAGCTTCCATAAAAGCCAGACTAAGCAATAAAGTACCTCGTATTTTACCCTCTGCTTCTGGTTGTCTCGCAATACCTTCTACAGCTTGGCCCGCAGCAGTACCTTGACCAACCCCAGGTCCAATAGAAGCAAGCCCTACAGCCAATCCAGCAGCAATAACGGAAGCAGCGGAAATCAGTGGATTCATGGTAAGTTCCTCGCACAAAAAAAAGAAATGGTTAATGATACAACCAACTAAGAAATTAGTACTTATCTTTATCTACTTATTGTTCTACTTCTACTTTGACTATTTACTTTTTACTTAACTACACTTATTTTTTTTCTTTTGATTGATCTTTATCATTAAAATGGATCGAGTCGAAATAGCTAAAAATTCAAAAGGGAAATCATAATATTGCGGGCTAGAAAAAAAGATAGGGATAATTCCTATCTAACTAGTAAATAACATATACCTTTTTTCTTCCATAACGTAAATTACCTGCAATTTTTATTATATTCAAAAGACTATTTCAAAAATTAGTCAATGATGACCCTCCATAGATTCGCCTATATAAGCTGCAGCCAAAGTTGCAAAAATAAGAGCTTGAATACCACTTGTAAATAATCCAAGAAACATGACGGGTATAGGAACTACTGAAGGCACTAAAGAAACAAGAACAACTACTACTAATTCATCAGCCAATATATTCCCGAAAAGTCGAAAACTAAGAGATAAAGGTTTTGTAAAATCTTCTAGGATATTAATTGGTAAAAGTATTGGAGTTGGTTGAATGTATTTCCCGAAATATCCCAATCCTTTTTTGCTAAGACCCGCATAGAAATATGCTGCTGACGTGGGTAAAGCTAAAGCAACAGTAGTATTTATATCATTCGTGGGCGCAGCTAACTCCCCATGAGGTAACTTTATAATTTTCCAAGGTAAAAGAGCACCTGACCAATTAGAAACAAAAATAAATAGGAACATCGTTCCAATAAATGGAACCCAAGGACCATACTCCTCTCCAATCTGAGTTTTGCTCAAATCTCGAATAAATTCAAGAACATATTCAAAGAAATTCTGACCGTCAGTCGGAATGGTTTGTGGATTCCGAACAACTATGATGACTGAACCTAATAAGATAGCAATTACAACCCAAGAAGTGATAAGTACTTGGGCATGAATTTGTAAACCTCCTATTTGCCAATATAAATGTTGGCCTACTTCTACACCTGATATATCGTAAAACCCTTTGAGTGTTTTAATGGAACATGGTATAACATTCATATTGTCCTCTAACATAAATCAAACTTCAAAAAGTAATTATTTTTATTCAACCATCTCTTTCTCAATTCATCTACGTTCATTCATGAATTTAAGTTAAGAATCGTATATTTAGGATACCCGGAAATCACCTCAAAAAATACCAATCATTTTATCTTTTTTATTCAATATTATTCAATATTCAAAACCACTCCAAAAAAAAAACAAATCAAAAAAAATAGTAACAATTAAAGAAAGTTCACCAAAAACGAACTAATTGGATTCTCAATTAGAAGATAATCAACCCTTTTTTACATAACTAGAACGGCCCTCACAAATTGCAGATACTAATTTGGTAAGAATCAATCGAATAGAAGCTGTAGCATCATCGTTGGCCGGAATAGAAATATCTGCAAGATCTGGGTCACAATTTGTATCAATTAAACAAATTGTTGGAATACCCAAAATGACACATTCTCGAAGAACCATATATTCTTCTTGCTGATCAACGATAATTACAATATCGGGCAATCCCGTCATATATTTGATCCCACCCAGATATGTTTGCAAGGTAGATAACTTTCTCTTCAACATTGCTGCATCTCCTTTAGGAAGACGATTGAGTTTTCCCATCTTTTGTTCTGCTCTTAAGTCCCTGAACTTCTGAAGTCTTGTTTCTGTAGTAGACCAATTTGTTAACATACCCCCAAGCCATTTTTTATTAACATAATGACACCGAGCCCTTATTGCTGCTGATGCTACTAAATCCGCTACTTTCTTTTTGGTACCAACGATTAAGAATTTTTTCCCCCTACTCGCTGCATCAAAAACTAAATCGCAGGCTTCTGATAAAAAACGAGCAGTTATAGTAAGATTTGTAATATGAATACCTTTACGCTTTGCAGAGATGTAAGGAGCCATTCTAGGATTCCATTTCTTAGTACCATGACCAAAATGAACTCCTGCTTCCATCATTTCTTCCAAATTAATGTTCCAATATCGTCTTTCCATTTTCTCACACTTTCTCTTTGTTTTGTTTTTTTTTCAAAGAGATTCAGTACCCTGTGAAATAAATAATTGTTCCGACGGAACCTTATACCAGGATTGACCATTGATCTACAACCCAAACCATCAATTTCATTTCATTCTTTATTTTTTATTTCGTTGATTACCAAATGCATAATCGGACCAGAGGGTTCAAGTCAAAAAAAAGAACCTCTTGTTAGGAATTACTAAATTACATTATGTAAATGATTGATTTGATGTCTCATGGAAATTTTTTGGGCCGCAAGAACAAAAAAATTCTCTATGGTGTAACAAAATATCTCTCATTTCCAACTCAAATATATTCTTCTTTTTTATTTTCAAATGAATGTTTTTGTCTTGCTTTAAACGATGTACTAATTTTTTGAACCCGGTACCAACCGGTATAATCCCCCCCAAAACAACGTTCTCTTTCAGGCCTTTCAACCAATCAATACGACCTCGTAGAGCAGCTTTTGCTAAAACTCGAGCAGTTTCTTGAAAACTAGCTTCGGATATGAAACTTTGAGTATTCAGAGATGACTTCGTGATTCCCAATAAGATTGCCCTATAACAGATTGCTTCGTCCAAAATACGCCCTGCTCGCTCTGCTCGCAACAATCCAATTAATTCCCCAGGTGAAAAAACATTAGACATTCCATCTTCTGAAACCAACACTTTTGATGTTACTTGACGTACAATAATTTCTATATGTCTATTATGGATCTGTACCCCCTGGGATCGATAAACTTTTTGGATCTTATTAACCAAAGAGATACGACTTTGAGTTATGGTTAATTCAGCTCCAATCAAGAATCCCCAAGGGATCCCAAGAATCTTTCGGATACGTTCGTCCCAACCTTCAACTCTCCTTTCGAGGTTCATCGATATTGAATCAATTGAACGAACTTCTAAGATTTGTTCCACTTTTGGAAGACCTTGCGTTATGTCACCGGATCTCGATTTTTCATATATAAATGTAATTAATGTATCTCCTTCATAAAAGGTTTCCCCATAATGGCCATGAACAGTTGCTCCTGGAGTGACCAAATAGGGCTTAGCTGATCTTATAACTAAAGAATCAACATGAACAATGAAAATTTGACCAGATTTTTTTATGCGTGATCCGTATTTCAATAGACATACATTTTCACAAAGGAATTGTCCAAGGCTAATTATTGTCCATCCCTCTTCATAATAATCGTGATGGAGAAAACACCAATTCAAATGGAATAAATTCCAAATGATTTTACTGCATGGATCGGGATTATAAATCCTCCTATTTTCATCTAGGAAAAAATATTGAAATGGAAGTACTTGAAACACTTGGAAAGTCTGTTGAAAATTTTCAAGTGACAAATATTTCTTTAAAAAGACTTGATTAGAAGTTCTTAAATAGTAAGACGAACAAAAATTCACTATTTTAGGCACAATAGTACCTAAGGGACCCAACAAATTCCTAATTGGAATTATGGGATCCGCTTCTTTTGTCGCATTATTATATCTTGAGGTATTGAAGAGGCCCATTCGAAAACAATTAGATGATGACAAAATTATGAAAGATTTGTATTCCTTATTTTGATTCAACAACGTACCAAGAGTTCCCCCCCGATGTTGGGGAAATAATTGAATCTTCGCCTTGGAATCAAAAGGATTCAAAGGATTTATATGCGTACGATCTAATCCACTATTGGAAATCAATACTGAACCTGCCGTATCATACCTTTTTACGGTATACGAAATAGTGGACTTTACTAACTCAATTTGGAGGAAATCACGAAGCAGATCTTTTGCCCTTATTTCAACAAAAAAAGCATGAATCTCTTCTTCTATAGAACCTTTTTTTTCTTGGTCCCACTTCAATACTAAGCAAGCCCGAACTAATTGAATACTTGTGTGAGAAATTCCTCGAATTGACTTGCCATTTCCATAAAGTATATAATTGACAATTCGAAGTTGGACATTATCCTTTTCCTGCAAGAGATCCTGAGAGAAAAGTGTTGCTAAATTTATCCCATCAGCTATTTCATATGTGATTACGGGCCGAACCAAAACAAAATGTTTTTTTTTTGTAGGTGCGATCCGTTGGACATAGATCCAATTTTTAAATTTTTTTGATACTTTAGAATTTTTTTTTTCCATTCCCGGTGGTATCAAAATACCGCCGTGCCTAGATATTTTATCCATCTCTCCAGGAAAATGAATATCTCCAGAAAAAATTTTCAGTTCCATACTTTTTTTTTTTCTCTCTACTCGGACTAATCCGCCTACTCTACTTCTTGTATTTAAATTTAAAGCAAGTCGTGTATCTACTCCAACGATACTATTGTTCCGGACCATTATGGGCGAAGATCCGGGTAAGATATGCACTTCCTCGGGAATAAAAAAAAATTGATCTACTTTCATTTGCATTTGATATTTCGGACTAAATTCTTTTGTTCCTCGATACTCAATCAAATCCTCTTTTTTTACCATTGAATCTACTTCGACAATCCCATATTTAGTAATTCCCGAACTGCTTCTTCTGTATCGCGGATCATCAAAATAAGCAAGAATACTATTTTGACGTAAAATACCATTTCTAGGTATTTTCATTGAAATACCAAAACAGGGTATTAGTTTCTTCTCTCGTTCTTGATCATATTGTAAGGGAATCACGAATCTATTTCTTCGCTTTTTCGCCAAGGAATCATCATAATTATCTTGACGAATAAAAGTAGAAGGATCTATAAGATTCCAATGAACATGAGATATGGTTCTATAAGGTTTTGAATAGTCAATAATTTCCCTATCTTTTTTACCAAAAGTATCCAACAATTTATGTCTTACTTGATCATTAGTAAGTGAGAGATCAAAGATATATCTTTCTTCAACAGAAAAAGAGTTAGCATTCATTTGATCTTGATCCTTGTGGAGTGAAAAAGACACTATATTGGATCTGCATAGACTTCCTGCTAATATCCATAAATGACTTGTTTTTGGTAATAGATGAACATTACTATATGGATATTCGGACGCATGATAGCCATCAGTACTCCAGTGCATTTCTCCTTCTAACTCAGAATAAATATGTTTTCGAACCCTCTCTTTAAAATGAAAAGTGGACGTTCCGGCACGAATCTCGGCAATTACTTGTTCTGATTCTACATATTGATCATTTTGAACTAAAATCAAACTCTTTGTTGGAATATTCACATTATGTAGAATATCTCGACTCTCAATAGTTATATACAAGTCTATAAAACATAAAAAAGCAGGATGCCCATGACGGGTACGTGTGGGATGAACCAAATCCTCATCGAATTTTATTTTTCCATTAGAGGGAGCTCGTACATGTTCAGCAGTACCGCCTGTGAATACTCCGCCGGTATGAAAAGTTCTTAGTGTTAGTTGAGTCCCCGGTTCCCCAATTGATTGACCCGCAATAATGCCTACGGCTTCTCCCAACTCGACCAAGTCACCATGAGTAGGGCTCCGGCCATAACATAATTGACAGATCCAAGATGTACTCCTGCAAGTAAAGGGAGTTCGAATATATATTGAGTGTGCTCGAAAGGTTATGAATCGATTGACAAGCCCAATTCCAATATCTTTATTTCGAGTGGCAATGCATCGTGGGCCGATATATATATCGTCTGTTAATACACGACCAATGAGTGTTTGGACAAAAAATTTTTCCGTCATCCCATTTCGAGGACTCACGGAAATACCTCGGATAGTACCACAATCCGTTCTACGTACAAGAATGTGTTGAACTACTTCAACAAGTCTACGCGTGAGGTATCCAGCATCTGATGTTCGTACAGCAGTATCTACAACTCCTTTACGGGCTCCGTAGCAAGAAATTATATATTCTGTCAAAGAAAGCCCTTCGCGTAAATTGCTTTGAATGGGTAAATCTATCATTTGTCCTTGAGGATCCGACATTAATCCTCTCATACCTACTAATTGGTGTACTTGAGATGCATTTCCCCTAGCCCCCGAAAAGGACATTAGATGGACTGGATTAGAAGGATCAGTCATCCGAAAATTAGGATTCATTTCTTGTCTCAAATATTCACTTGTAGCATACCATATCTCGATGGATTGACGTAATTTTTCTACCACGTGTACATTCCCATAATGATGGTTTTTTTCTAAAATAAAAGTTTGTTGTTCAGCGTCTTGAACTAACCATCCCTTAGAAGGTATTGTTAAAAGATCATCAATTCCCAATGAAATAGATGTAGCAGTGGCTCGCTGGAAACCCAAAGTCTTTACTTGATCCAGGATATGTGATGTATATGCCATTCCGAAATGATCTATTAATCTGCTAATAAGTCGTTTCATAGCAGTTCCATCTATCACTTTATTGTGAAAGACCAGATTGGTCCGTTCTGCCATAAGGACCTCCATATTCTGCTGAGTAAGATTCCACAATAGGCCTGGGTCAGTGATTCGAAAACTTCCTTTCCTCAATCTTGATTCACGCAGAAATTCAGAAATTATGATACCAGTTAAATCGGGGAGACCCAAATTTACACGAGTATGGGCATCACTAATAGGATTTGTTAATTTTTATATAGCGTATGAGTTATATACTATGAGTAAGCCCGCCAAAACCCTTGTATGGCTTCTTCTATTTCTCGATAAAAAGAAAGATGACCAACAGTAGTTCGAATGTATATACAACGAATTTCTATTTTTACACTTCCTACTATTTGATAGTGCTTATAAATCTCATTAGAATTACCAAAAGATTCATATTGAACTTCGATGGGAACTTCTCTTGAGCCAACGACGCGTTGATCTAGTCTCCACCGGAGCCACAAAGGACCATCTAAATTGATTCGTTTCTGCCGATAAGCTCCAAGTGCATCATAAGAACTAGAAAAATACGGCTCTTTTGTATACTTACAGTCATTATTGTCAACTGTTTCCTTTTTAGAGTTTCTGCAATTAGAATTAGATAGATTATACCTATTTGCACAAATACCTTGAGGATTCCCCATCGTTAATGCATAGAGTCC